TAAACCACCCGTACCCCCTTTGAGCTTTCAGAAATTTCATAAAATGGTCTTTCTAAAGACCCCCAATGACCAATCCTCGCATGAATTGCTAAAGATCCAATGAGTCCAACATTGATTCCTTCAGATGTGTCAATTGGGCAAATACGCCCATAGTGACTAGGATGGATATCGCGTATCCGAAAACTCGCAGTTCTCCCTGTCAACCCCCCAGGACCCAAATAACTTGATTTTCGCCCATGAACTATTTGTGTCAATGGATTTGTTTGATCCATAACTTGAGATAAGGGGTGTAGGCCGAAAAAGGATTCATAAGTGGTTGTTAATGCAGTTGAAGTTACCAAATTATGAGGAGTCGGTATCCATTTTTGCCTAATCGCTCCACCTATAGTTCCCCGAACCGCATTTTCTAAACGAATCATAGCCAATCCGAATTGATCTTGTAAAAGATCCGCTACAGAACGAATACGTTTATTTTTCAAGTGATTCAGATCATCAAGTGTACCCATTCCAAATTTCATTCCGATCAAGTGATCCGCAGCTGCCAATACATCCCGCGGTAACAAAAATGTAATGTGCTGAGGTATATCAAGATTAAGTCTCCGATTCATATTTCGTCGCCCAATCTTTCCTAATTCACATCTTTGTTGAAAAAATTTCTTTTGTAATTCCTTACATAAGGACTCAGAAAATACCGGATCCCCCCCCACACAAGCAAATTGTTGATAAAACTCCAAAATGGCATTTTCTTTTGACCCAATTTTTTCTTTTTCCTTATCATTCGGAAAAGACAAGAAAATTTCAGGGTAGCATACATTATCTATAATTTCTCTTAGATTCGAACCCATAGCTGATGATGGAACTAGAATAGATATTTTTTGTTTCCTGCTCACACGCGCCCATATCCTTGCTTTTCTATCAATCTCTAATTCTGATCTTCCTCCCCAATCTGATATTATGGTACCGGTATAGACTGGAATTCCCCTATGGTCCAATTCTGAACGGTAATAAATACCGGGACTTTGCAATATTTGATTGATCACTATTCTGTATATTCCATTTACTATAAAGGTTCCCAGGGAATTCATTAGAGGAATGTTTCCAATAAATATGGTTTGTTCTTGCATATCCCTACCCGTTTTCCAAATTAATCCCGCGGGTACATATAATTCAGAACAATATGTGAGCGATTCACGCACAGCATCTCTTTCTTTTATTAAAGGTTCTACCAATTGATATGTTTCCACAAATAATTGAAATTCAATTTCTTGATCTGTATCTTCAATTTTTGGAAACTTATAAAGTTCTTCCGTCAAGCCCTGATCAATGAATCTACAAAATCCTTCAAATTGTATCTGACTAAACCCAGGTATTGTAGACATTCCCTCATTTACATCTTGAAGCATCTTTATTTTAGTTTCCCATTTATCGAAAAAATCCCATGCATTGGCTCATTCTTCCATCGAACCATATGGATTTATCTAGCAATGATGGAATATAGATTCTGTTTACGGAATCGCATGAAATTTGACCCACCTTCATATATGTAATGTATGAAATACGGTATGATATGAGCAGAGAAATCCAAATAATTTTCTACTTAAAATTTAAATTCGAATTTCTAACAAATACAAATGGAAATGACTTGATAAAAAATTCCTGAAAAAAAAAAAAATTCTGCCGCTTAGGTTTATGTTATGGAGTCTTGTATACAATATAAAAAGAGAAAAAGTGATCAAAAATTCACCTATTATTCTGATAATACACTCTGATTGAATACCAAAAAAGTAAAGGGACTCCGAATTTTTAATCTCTTCCCTATAAATGCGATAAAGACAGAAAAGATTCGCAGAGAGGAGAGACATTGTGACCCATTTGTTATGTTAGTCAAATTCGCGGAATACTAATGTAGTGCGCAAGAGGGGTTGTATTTATTAATAACACACAGGTCTGATTATGCGCATATCGCCTATCTAAGTTCTACTTGGGACAACATGACATGAAACGTGCTATATCCTAAATGATTTTTGATATTCAACAGATTCAATGAAAAATTGAAGCATGGTAATTCCCTTTTCCCTTCCTTAATTCCCCTTATTTCGCTTATAGACATATATAAATAAGAGAGCGTGTTAGGTATATCTGTGTAAAAATTGATGTTCTGGGGTTTACATATACACATAATTGTTGTTATAATTGTAATTGAAAAGTTTTTTATTTGAAAATAGTTGAAATTGACACTAATTAGTTGCATATCAATTGAATTTTCTTAATACTCACTTTTCTTATAACATTAAGGAAACAAACGCAATTTGAGATCCAAGAACTGAAGGCACAGTCAATAGTTAATGGTTCCTATTTCCATTTCATTTTCGATTCTGTAACTGAAAAGCCACATTCTCTCTTTCAATAGAAAGCAAAGGGAGGGTTGGCGTTGTGTAGTTGGAAATTTGAGATACTCTACAATTAATTCAAAGGAAGCCACCGGTTCCAATAAAAGGGCGAGTTTCTTTTAGGTTTATTAGAATAGAAAGGGGGTAAGAAAAACGGGATTCAAGATGCAAATCCAATCAAAAAATGGAATAGTTCTATCTATTTTTTTTTTCCGTTTTGGCGGCATGGCCGAGTGGTAAGGCGGGGGACTGCAAATCCCTTTTTCCCCAGTTCAAATCCGGGTGTCGCCTGATCAATAAAAACTAGAAATCCTTTTGTTGGTAGTATAAAAATCGACAAATTCTTGCCCATCAAAAGCAAGGGAAAAGGGCTAGAACGGCCGATACGTGCTCAAAATAGGGAGGTTCTATATCTATAAAAAATGTTAATCCTTACGACTAGGGTTCAAGGAAGGGTTTTAGTATAATAAAAGGGCTAGTCTATCAAGACTTTCATTACTAGTGTAGCGTCTACTGACCGAGTCTTGAGTTAGATAGTCAAACGGGGAATCAAACAAATTAAATTAGTAGTGGTGTAAAGGGCATAAGATACTTTGTATACAGACTCACAAAAGTCTCCGAATGTTCAGACATTCACCCAATATTGGATTGGATGGATAATTGGCTTTTCGTAGAATCAAATCAAAGTTTTTTTTTTTACTTTTAGTTTCGGTAACCCCCAGGGAAAGGTAGAATGTAATGGGTGGTCTCCCGACTGTCTCTGTGCAACAATCGGGAAAAAAAAAGTAAGTACGGATTAGAGCAAAGAAGGGATAGAAAAATCTGAGATATTTTGATCTATCTTGATTGTCTTTTTTATGTCTTTCGCTTATGAAGATCAATAAAAAACAATAGGGCTTACTATTCCTACGTGTTCCATTACGAACATTCCTTTCAGTTTTCTAATTCCAAAGAGTAACTGTGCTCTTGCTTGGGCTTAAGGCTTCCCAAATTCACCGGAAATCATATAAAAACTTGGTATGGGTGGATTTATTGGATTGGTTTATCAATTGTCTTCCTTCGGTCAGAATCCCTTTTTGACTCTGCGCCATTGATTCCATTATTATTAGTGATCAATAATCACTAATAGAAGAATTTCTTCATATTCATAGAGATAGGGGACATAATTCACATGGATATAGTAAGTCTTGCTTGGGCTGCTTTAATGGTAGTCTTTACATTTTCCCTTTCACTCGTAGTATGGGGAAGAAGTGGACTCTAGAGTCACTAAAAATTGAATTGAGTAATCAAACTGTATCAATAGTTTCAGAGATCATTCTGCAAGGCGTTTTTCATTTTAATAAAAAAGACTCCCATTTCCAAATTCTACAGGAATTCAGTACCAGTAAAAGTAGAGTAATATATGAAGAATAACCTTTCAATTAAACAAAAATTTCAATGATTCCCATGTTCGTATTTTCAAAGTAAAAGGGATATACATGAAATTTTTCAAAAAAAAAAGGATTCCGAAGAGTAAAAGTGGACATTCGATTATCGGATTGATGGAATCACGACAAATCAAATGGATGTAGCAAAGAATTAGACTAAAATTGAGGGGCTCCTTCCATTTATTATGTACTTATATGTACATTACACATATGTGATTTATGTGTACCTGGATGAATATACATATTTTAGATGGATCTATAATAAAAAAGCCTATATTTTTTTTACAGTCTAACTTTTTACAATGATACGATAGATAGTATGGTAGAAAGGTTCCTATATTTCTTTCTACCATACTATCAGATCTCCTATACTGTTGATTCTAATCCATTCATCTCAATCAAGACGTGGGATTTGAATCTCCTTTCATTTATTCCATTAATTAATTATAAGAACTGACAAGTCAAGCTTGATTTTAATTTTAATCATTTTGACTGACCGTTTTTACATAAATAATAAGTAAAAAAGCAGTAGGAATTAGAATGAACAATGCAGTAGCAATAAATGCGAGAATATTTACTTCCATAATTTTATCGTTTTTTTTTTACTTCACAATAACTCGGGATCTAATCCCATAGAGATTCTAAGTCTTTCTCCTGTAAATTCCAGGGGATGCAATTCATCCCGATGATATTAAACCGATGATATTAAATCGGATTAATATTATGAATAACAATATCTGAGCTATCAAATCTATTTACCGTCGAGAATTTAATAGTATAACATATGAAGATCTTTTAGACATACGGAATGGAATTCCTGATCCAATCAAGAATCCTGTTGAATTTTTCATTCTTTGTTTCTTTTCTATACCCTCCCATTTTCTTTATAGAAAGAAAATCAAATAATGAGGTATCATCTGACCCATCTTACGCTTCGATTGGTCACAAACCAATCCATATAGTAGAAGTGAAATAAAAGAAAAAAAAAAAGAAGCAAAGCAATTAAGTTTGAAACTCAGTTTTTTATAATCTAATTTCCTTAGAAGACAAAGAGGTTTGATAAAGATCGGTCCCGGTCTAAGAAATATTACTATTTCGACAAAATTACTATTCCATATTTGAAGCTTTCTTCGATAGGACCATTCAAAGAAATAGGAATAAAAAGATATTATTCATTCCTTTACTAAGCTAAGACTTAGAGTGATAGATCTTTGTTTGATCTTTCTTTTTTTAATATAATATCTTTTTGCCTTGGATTGATACTAGGACACACATAGAATCTCCAAAATTCGGTGTGCAATTTAATTTGACTGAAATAGATAGATTTTTCCAATTGGGAATTGGGGTTATACAAACTCGGAGCTAGTAAAGGGAGGTACTTTTTAGATTAAAAGTATTCCGACGGGGTAACTAAGGTTAAGTTCATTTTCTATCTACAATATAATAAAAAAATCCCAATTTGTGTATGTGCTCCAGGAAAACAAATGGGTATTCTATTCCATGGATCGGGAGCAAGCGAAAAATCCAGACAAGAACACCATCACCATCTCTTGGAATCCTGCATTATAGTGCTACCAACAATTGTACCAATCTACATATGTCTCTCCCTCATCAATCGGTACTAATTAAATTTAAATTAATTAAAATTGCCATATTGTATTTGTTCAATAAGAAATGTAAAACGATAAAGGAAAGAAAAAAGAAATAAGAATCCCAGACTGGAAATTAGATTATGCTTCGTGTCCCCCCTTCACAGAAAATAGAGAGATGAATTGATGGATTCACCAGATTCTAGGTCGGGACTGACGGGGCTCGAACCCGCAGCTTCCGCCTTGACAGGGCGGTGCTCTGACCAATTGAACTACAATCCCAGAAAAATGAGGTGTACAACATACATATTTTCAAAAATTTAATTCAAAATTAGTTCAATTCTAGCTAGAATCGTCGTATTGTAACAGAGCAACGAGTGATATATTCCTATCCACACGAATATGGACTTTAGCGCGAACGACACAGATTGCTAGTAATTCTATTGTAAAATTGTATCAAATCAATTGAAAATAGCTATTTTTTTTTTTTTACAGATCATAATATGAATCTAGATCATAAAAAAGATCAGAATTATAATATGTGGGAACCTTTAAAACTAAATTAAATAGGGGATAGAAAAATGAAATGGATTATTTTCTTTATTCCTCCGTATCGGACGTTTCTGTAGAAAAAATTGTATATCATCTCATGATGGATCGGCAAATTTTTGGGCCGAGCTGGATTTGAACCAGCGTAGACATATTGCCAACGAATTTACAGTCCGTCCCCATTAACCACTCGGGCATCGACCCAGGAAGAATCAATTCTAGACTTATTGATAATCCATGAGCAACTCCCTTTTGTAGTACCCTACCCCCAGGGGAATTTGAATCCCCGCAATCTCCTTGAAAGAGAGACGTCCTGACCACTAGACGATGGGGGCATACCTGCCCGATCGCCACCATACTATGCTCATAGTATGAACAGTTTTTTGTAATTGTCAATATAATGTAATGGTGTGAATAAGCCCAAGGAAGCTTTCCACCTTTCAGGATTCCTAGAATTTTTTTTTTATTTTTCACTCAGGGTTCACAAACCATTCCCTATAATTATATAGAATTAATGAAGTATAGGATCCCTTCAGGGAGTGATTTGTCCGGCAAAAAAAAAAAAAAAAGATTAAACTTCATTTTTCAATTCAACTTTCACTCATCGAGTCAGGTAGTGTTAAGATAACATATGCCTATCTCGATCTCAGACTAAGACAGGAAATTAAGAAACGCTAGAAAGTTTCTATATAGTTTGGTTCCGGGTATGAGTTCAATCTATTCATCACATGATTCGATAAAATAGAAAATATCTTGGGTCTATAGTCGAATTTTGTATCAATCAATTGAATCTCGTTCCGATGAGGGTTAATAAAAAATAAAGCAAAGTAATTAGGTTTTATCCCGGACTTCCTAAAAAAAATTATTGTTTCTGAATGAAACACTATGGAAACATATACATATATATCTTTCCGTATATTATATACATAGGTACATGCAGTAAATTCATAGTGGCTAGTGTCTCACTCAGGAATTGATTCAAAAAGGCCCCTTTAACTCAGCGGTAGAGTAACGCCATGGTAAGGCGTAAGTCATCGGTTCAAATCCGATAAGGGGCTTTTTCCACAAAACTCCAGTCTGAGTCTTTATTTTGTAGTTTTGTAGTAGATAATAGGAATATTGTTGATATTTGTAATAAAAAAAGTAAACATCTGCATAACATAATAAGTTATTATTCTAAAAAAATGAGTCAATTATTTAAATATAATAAGTTATAAGGTATACTATAGTAGTATCATTAAAAAGTTGAACATTTGTTCATTATAATGATAAGTCATCCCACTATTTGAGAGGATGACTATGTCACTACAAGCTCTATCACGGTTCATTGATTATTGGTTCGGGGACATAGATATTCTATCTCCCCAATCCCAATTATGAATTAATAAATATTCCCACTTTTTTATTATTCCAAAAAATTCATCGTCAAATCAAGATAAGAAATCAACAAAAAAAAAAAAAGAAAAAGTAAGTGGACCTGACCCATTGAATCATGACTATATCGGCTATTCTGATATTCAAATTCAGTAGAGATGTAATTATAGT